CAAAGGGTTCTCGTCAGCTTACACGAAGTTTTCTTATATATAGATAGTCCTACACCTAACTGTATTAGTCACGCCCTTTCTGCAATTCAATTAGAGGTTAAATGAACCATAACTATGGAACCCTATTCCTAATAGATTAACCCCAAAATAGCATATCCAAATTATTAGAAACCCCATAGAAGCCACAATTGCCGAATTTTCACCTTGTAAATTTTTCTTTGTTCGCGTATGTAAATAAATTGCAAATATAGTCCACGTAATAAATGCCCAAGTTTCTTTTGGGTCCCAATTCCAATATGATCCCCATGCCTCATTAGCCCATACTGCTCCCGAAAGAATACCTATGGTTAAAAAGATAAAACCTAGACTAATAACACGATAACTCCAATCATCCAATTGTTGAATCAATCGATACTTGTAATAATTCCTATCAGAAAGAAACGAAGTATTTTTTACAATATTGTTTATTTTATTTGTGTATTTGGTCTCATTAAAGTAAACTAACTCATTTAATTTTAATAAATGGTTGCTTTTATCAAGAATCCTTATGTCTTTTCGAAATGTAATGACTAAAAGAGCTATTGATAATAATGATCCACATAAAAGAGCTGCATAGCCCAATACCATCATGCTTACATGCATCATCAACCATTGGGATTGTAAAGCAGGTACTAATATTGCGGATTGATGCATTTCAGTTAAAAGACCCGAAGTAGCAAAGCCTTGGGTAAAAATAGCACTTGGCGCGGTTATTGCGCTTAAATTATTTTGATGTTTTTTAAAATACGGAAGCATATTAATACTGGATAAACTCCACGAAAGAAAAATTAATGATTCATATAAATCACTTAATGGAAAATGTCGCGAATAAATCCACCGCGTGATTAATAATCCGGTTATACAGAAAAAGCTCGCTATCATGCCCTTTTCGGATGAATCATCTAGTCCTCCATCCACTAATAAGGTTATAAAATATAGTGTAATTAAAATTGAAATAATAGAAAAGGATATATGAGTTAATATATGTTCGAAAGTCGCAAAAATCATATTATATATATATATTTTTAAGGGGGGAGTACCTTAATTATAATTACGGAATGCAGGGAGTTAAATTTCTGGAATTACTTACATAGGACTTAGTCTATCTCTTTTAGAAGTTTTAGAAGATAGATGCCATGCCGCCACTCGGACTCGAACCGAGATGCTCTAGCACTGCTTCCTAAGAGCAGCGTGTCTACCGATTTCACCATAGCGGCTTGCTCAAAATTATAATAACCTATTCATACTCAATCGTCGAGATTGCAGTAGTCAATTCATATTTAGGAACGATTCAAATTTAGAAATACAACGTCATTTAAATACGTGTTCACTAATAGAGTATATTTATCTGGTTTTAGAATGTCAGTTATATTTAATTTAACGTAATCAAATAATAAGCTTCTGCATAGTTTATCCTCTGTGGGAATAAGACTTTTTTTTGTTCTATCCCTAGATCCTAGATAGAAGGAAGAACTATCTAGGATCTAGGGATAGAACAAAAAAGTCATTCAGTTTCGATTCAGTTCTTATTCCGATTATTCCAATGTTTGATTAGTTATTTGTCGGCACAAAAAAACTTTTGGAATTCCCGGTCGAAAGAGATTTCGATAATGAAAAAGCTTTTAACGCTGCCCAATATCCCTTCTTTTTCCAAGAATTTTTACGAATCCGCTTTTTTGACATAGAAGTACGTTTTTTTGGAACTGCCATTCAAAAATCAAGAGATTACTCATTGTTATAGTTGGATGTGAAAGACATCTATCTAGTATTAATATTAAATATTCAATAAAAACGAATCTTTATTTACTATTGATTATCCATCTAGTTCTTTATTTAGATAATACTACTTTGCTATAAAAAAGGCGAAAAAGATTATATGTCATTAATTTTTTTTACATTTTTATTACATATAATTAATAAACTATAACTTTCCGGACAAAAAAACGAATTCATACTATAACTAATGGATTTTTTATATCCTCATAGTAAAAGTTCTATAGCTATAGTATCCAACGTACTATAGAAATAAAATTGGTTAAAGTTAAAAATTTTTCTGGATCTCCCGAACTAGCTTTAAATATATTACTTAATAAATAACTATTCACTTTGCGTGATATCATTTAACCAGTTGTAACTTCTTGATTTGTTGATTTGAACGATTTGGTAAAGAATCAGACTACTTAAGAAGATTAAATTTTGGTCTTGCATCTCTAATCTATATATATTTACTTTTTTTTGCGAAAGAGAGAAGATCCGGTGAATCGGAAAGAATTAATTAAAAATGAAAAAGGTTTTTTTTATGGAACATACATATCCATATGCATGGATCATACCTTTCGTTCCACTTCCAGTTCCTGTCTTAATCGGAGTCGGGCTTCTCCTTTTTCCGACGGCAACAAAAAATCTTCGTCGCATGTGGGCTTTTCCTAGTGTTTTATTATTAAGTATAGTTATGATTTGTTCTGCGGATCTGGCTATTCAGCAAATAAATAGCAATTTCATATATCAATATGTAGGGTCTTGGACTATTAATAATGATTTTTCTTTAGAGTTCGGCCACTTGATCGACCCACTTACTTCTATTATGTTAATATTAATTACTACTGTTGGAATTCTGGTTTTGATTTATAGTGATAATTATATGTCTCATGATCAAGGATATTTAAGATTTTTTGCTTATATGAGTTTTTTCAATACTTCCATGCTGGGATTAGTTACGAGTTCAAATTTGATACAAATTTATATTTTTTGGGAATTAGTTGGAATGTGCTCATATCTATTAATAGGTTTTTGGTTCACACGACCTATTGCTGCAAATGCTTGTCAAAAAGCTTTTGTAACTAATCGTATAGGAGATTTTGGTTTATTTTTAGGAATCTTAGGTCTTTATTGGATAACAGGTAGTTTTGAATTTCAGGATTTGTTTGAAATATTCAATAACTTAAGTTATAATAATGATAATGCGTTTACTTTTTTAGTTTATAATTTATGCGTTTTTCTAGTATTTTCCGGTGCAATTGCTAAATCGGCACAATTCCCCCTTCATGTATGGTTACCTGATGCCATGGAAGGGCCTACCCCTATTTCGGCTCTGATTCATGCTGCTACGATGGTAGCAGCGGGCATTTTTCTTGTCGCTCGTCTTCTTCCTCTTTTCATAGGAATACCCTACATAATGACTTTAATATCTTTAATAAGTATAATAACAGTACTATTAGGAGCTACTTTGGCTCTTGCTCAAACAGATATTAAGAGAAGTTTAGCCTATTCTACAATGTCTCAATTGGGTTATATGATGTTAGCTTTAGGTATGGGGTCATATCGAGCTGCTTTATTTCATTTGATTACCCATGCTTACTCTAAAGCATTATTGTTTTTAGGATCTGGATCAATTATTCATTCAATGGAAGCTATTGTTGGATATTCGCCAGATAAAAGTCAGAATATGGTTCTTATGGGCGGTTTAACAAAACATGTCCCAATTACAAAAACAGCTTTTTTATTAGGTACACTTTCTCTTTGTGGTATTCCACCACTTGCTTGTTTTTGGTCCAAAGATGAAATTCTTAATGATACTTGGTTGTATTCACCACTTTTCGGAATAATAGCTTGTTCCACAGCCGGGTTAACTGCATTTTATATGTTTCGACTTTATTTACTTACTTTTGAAGGGCATTTAAATACTCATTTTCAAAATTACAGTGGAAAACAAAAGGGAATGAGTCCGTTTTATTCAGTATCTCTATGGGGAAAAGAAGGCTTAAAAAAAAAATATATATATATAAGTTTATTAATAATGAATAATAATGAGAAGGCTTCTTTTTTTTCTAAGACGGCATCCCAAAACCAAATTGATAATATGGTAAAAACCATCAACCAACCTTTTATTATTCATTTAAAAACTTGTAAAAAAAAAAGTTTTTTCTATCCCCATGAATCAGATAATACTATGTTATTTTCTTTGCTTGTATTGGTTCTATTTACCTTGTTCGTGGGATCCCTGGCACTTCCCTTGAATCAAGAAGGAATGGGTTTGGATATATTATCAAAATGGTTAACCCCGTCTATAAATCTTTTACATAAAAATTTGACTGATTCGGTGGATTGGTATGAATTTTTGGCAAATGCTATTTTTTCAGTCAGTATAGCATGTTTTGGAATACTTATAGCGTCCCTTTTATATAAGCCCCTTTATTCATCTTTACAAAATTTTAATTTTAAAAATGCATTTTTAAAAAAGGGTCAGACGCGCATTTGGGGAGACAAACTAATAAATATAATATATAGTTGGTCATATAATCGTGGTTACATAGATGCTTTTTATGCAACATCCTTTACTAAGGGTCTAAGAGGATTAGCTGAATTAACTCATTTTTTTGATAGACGAGTAATTGATGGAATTACGAATGGCGTTGGTATTACGAGTTTCTTTGTAGGAGAGGGCATAAAATATGTAGGAGGAGGGCGTATCTCTTATTATCTTTTCTTCTATTTATCTTTTGTATCAATATTTCTTTATCTTATTATTACATAATTTCGTCCTTTTTTTTATTATATACATAGGAAGAGATCCCTTGTCTATAGCCTGTAGTCTACTTAGAAATTCATTGCTTAGATTCTTTTCTTTTTGGTCTTTGCTATGAACCCATTGATTATACAGTTCATAAGAGAAGTGATTTTCCATTGTATTTGTGTACAAAGTCATTTTTCTTTGTATCATTTCCAAAAAAGTTGACAAACTGGATGGATACGTAAAAGCTATTCTTTGGTTGCCATCACTTCGACATGTGTAAAAAATATATTGTGACGTTTCATTTCTTATAGCTTTTTCAAATTGATCATTTTTGATATACCGCAATGGACGATTCCATCGCTTATAGTCGAAAAGACGGGTCACAAGAGGTTTTTCAAACCAGAATAAAATTGCTTCGTTTTCTTTGTTTTTGAGTATTTCTAACTTC